TTATATATTATATTATATATATATATATATTATATATTATATATATATACATTATATATTATATATTATATATTATATATATATATTATATTATATATATATTATATTATATATATATATAT